AATTCCATCAATTACTCGTCTATCAAAAAAATGAGTTAGTTCAGCTAATCTTCTTATACCTTTAGTAAAGGATATTACATAAAAAAAATCTATGTAACCACGATTATATGACCAATTATATATCACATTTATTATTTTACCCCCCAAAACTTTAATTTTATTAGGAACACTTCTAACAAATGAATTAAATAAATTTAAATTTTGTAAAGATGAATAAACAGGCTTATATAAAAAAGACGATATAAGAATTCCGAAATAAGCTATACTAACGGAAAAAGTTGCATTTGTGATAAATTCATACCAATCTACAGAATGGTTTCTATTTTTATGTAAAAGGTTTATAGACGAACTTAAGAATTTGGATAGTATATCCAAATCCATTCCTTCCTGATTGAATAACGGAATTCCTACGGCCCCAATGAACAACGTAAATAAAACTAATACAAGCATCGGAAATAACATAGTATTGTCCGACTCGTGGGGATATGAGAAAGTGTTTTTAGTGCCAAAACGAGCAATACTAATAAACGGATGTACCATACTTCTTACATTTCCATTATTATTAATCCAATACGTGTTTAAAAAATAAGTTTTTTCATTGTTTTTCGTAGTTAAAAAATCTAATAAACGAAAGCTTGTTTTAATAATTTTTTTTCCTTCTTTACCCCAGAGAGACATTGAATAGAACGAGCTATTTTTTTTGCCGCTGTAATTTTGAAAATAAACATTTAAATGTCCTTCAAAAGTAAGTAAATAGATACGAAACATATAAAATGCAGTTAATCCTGCCGTGGAACAAGCTATTATTGCAAAAATCGGTGAATACAACCAACTATCATTAAGAATTTCATCTTTGGACCAAAAACAAGCAAGAGGTGGAATACCACAAAGAGAAAGTGTACCTAATAAAAAAGCGGTTTTTGTAATTGGTACATGTTTTCTTAAACCGCCCATAAGAACCATATTCTGACTTTTATCTGGAGAATATCCAACAATAGTTTCCATCGAATGAATAATTGATCCAGATCCTAAGAACAACAATGCTTTCGAATAGGCATGAGTAATCAAATGAAATAAAGCAACTCGATAAGACCCCATACCTAGAGCTAACATCATATAACCCAATTGAGACATTGTAGAATAAGCTAAGCTTTTCTTAATATCTTTTTGAGCAAGAGCTAAAGTGGCTCCTAAAAGTAATGTTATTATACCTGTCAAAGCTATTAGATTTATTATGTAAGGTATAACTATGAAAAGAGGAAGAAGCCGAGCTACAAGAAAAATCCCTGCTGCTACCATAGTAGCGGCATGTATAAGAGCCGAAATGGGGGTAGGCCCTTCCATGGCATCAGGTAACCATACATGAAGGGGAAATTGGGCGGATTTTGCAACTGCGCCGGCAAATAATAGGAAGGCGCATAAGGTAACAAATAAAAAATTAACCTCATTATTATAAACCAAGTTATTAAATATCTCAAACAAATCCCGAAATTCAAAACTACCCGTTATCCAATAAAAACCCAAAATTCCTAATAATAAACCGAAATCCCCGACACGATTAGTTACAAACGCTTTTTGACAAGCATTCGCCGCACTAGGTCGTGTGAACCAAAAACCTATTAATAGATAAGAACACATTCCAACCAATTCCCAAAAAATATAAATTTGTATCAAATTAGAACTAGTAACTAATCCCAACATTGAAGTATTGGAAAAACTCATATAAGCAAAAAATCTCAAATATCCCTGATCATGAGACATATAATTATCACTATAAATAAGAACCATCATTCCAACAGTAGTGATTAATATTGACATAATAGAAGTAAGTGGATCAACCAAGCAGCCAAATTCTAAATAAAAATCATTATTGATGGTCCAAGACCATACATATTGATAGACGGAATTGTGATTTATTTCCTGAATAGAAAAATGGGCTGAAAAAATCATAACTATACTTAACAATAAAACACTCGGAAAAGCCCACATACGGCGAAGATTTTTTGTTGCCGTTGGAAAAAGTAGAAGTCCTGCTCCAATTAACATTGGAACTGGAAGTGGAATGAAAGGTATAATCCATGAATATTGATATGTATATTCCATAAAAAAAAAATAAAATATTTTTCTTAATTAATATTAATTGTTTCTGATTCACCGGTTCTTATTTGTTTTCTGTTGAAAGGGGTCAGTTAATAAAAAAAAATTAAGATATATAAAATAAAACTTAAATAAAATTTGCATTCTAATTATAATTATTACGTATTACAATAATTTATTTATATCTTTTATATCTATAGAGCGAGGATAGATAATTACACCAAAAACAGTGTTTGGTATGAATCATAAAGCGCATAACTTGACCCATAAAAACTATTTATTGTAATTCGGTTATTCAGAATCATTAAACAATTTGTTTTGTAACTAATTGATTGTCTTCCATTACAATAAAAGCTATTTGTAGGAAATGCTATGATATCCAACACTTTATTTTATGTAAAATAAAAAAAAGGGCAAATAAAATGCCTTTTATAATATATAATATAATAAAAAAATTATAGATTTTGTATCCTTTAACAGATTAACTACTAGTCCCACTCGAATTTGAGAATTAAAGTTGGGTGTACTCTTTCTTCGAGTTTGACCAATTAAATTAATTAATATATTAAATTAATTAATATAATAGAAAATTATTAAAGTTTTTTAATTAAGCGATAGAGGGGTTGGGTTATTAACCTTTTGATGTATTTTATTACATGTATAAATGTAACACGACGAAAATAGAAAGAAAACTAAACGCACAATCTTTTCTTTTTTGTTTGTATTGTATTTTATCAACTTCAATCAATTCTATTTGGCATAGGGGATTGTTGTTAGTAATATTTTATGCGATTTTTACACACCCCCCTTTTTTATGAAGGGAGTATGATTTAGAGAATAAATAGATAGAGAACAGTAAAGAAAAATTGATTTTGAACAATAGATGTCTTTCACATCCAACCGAAGAACCTATTATAATATAATTTTTTAATGGCAGTTCCAAAAAAACGCACCTCTATTTCAAAAAAACGGATTCGTAAAAATATTTGGAAAAGGAAGGGATATCGGGCAGCATTGAAAGCTTTTTCATTAGCGAAATCTCTTTCTACCGGGAGTTCTAAAAGTTTTTTTTGTGTAACAAATAAATAATAGTAATCAAACAATATAATAAAAAATCTTAATCGGTCTAATTAGAAAAGTAATCTAATTTTGTTTCTAATTTTTTTATAATATTTATAAGTTATAAGAATTTTAATTAACATCATAATAGTAAAATAATTTATATTTATATAATTTATATATAATAAAAAATAATATATATAAAAAAAATTATTTTATTATTTTATATTTATATAATAAATATAAATCATAAATAAAAATAATTAGTTTCATAATGTTTTAATTTAGAAGGCGTCTTTTTTCTTTCATTTCTGATATAGATAAGAATTCTGTTGTCTACTTAATTCGAAAAATTAATGGTACTTTTTTGTTTGAAAAAAGGATAAATACAAGCACAAGGGTTCACCTTTCGTTTTAGTATATTTTATAATTTTCAGGATGGGGATTCTCACTTTCCCCATCGACTTGAATCAATAATAAAAATAAATTTATTTTTTATTATATATTATAATTATATATTAAAAATATTATAATTATATATTAAAAGATTATATATTAAAAGATATTATAATTATATATTATTATATATTAAAAGAAGGGTTCGTTGAAACTAATTGATTTAGTTTTAAATATGTTTTATAATCTTCTAAATCATTATTTTTCTAAATTATTATCACTATATAAACTCTTTAACCCAATTTAATTAAAAAAATCCCCTTTTACATTTTTAGGTAGTTATATGACTAATGTGCCAATTTTGAGTGATCCGTTTTAGATCCTATGGTTCGATTGGAAGATCGATCAAAATATAATATATATCAAAGATATAATATATATTAATTTAAAAATTTATAAAGTATTTTTTGAAGTACGGTACAATTTCGATAGAAATATAAAATATTGTTATATAATTGATACACCCATACTAATACCTAACTTAATTGGGTTGCTAAATCTTAACACAAATTCTCTACACAACGAAAAACCCTAAGAATTCATATAAAAATAACTATGCAAATATTTACAAAAACCCCTTGAGTGTATCGCTGAAATTGTGTTATATAAAAATTATATTTTATCGATAAAATTATTTTTTTATTTTAGATTAATAAAATAAATGATAAAATAAATGAATCATTAAAAAATGCAAACGAGACAGAACATTGCTTTTAGTTCTATCTATGGATTGAAGTCAAAATAATCTAGTTCCAACCGTAACATTTTTGTTTTAGGAAAACATAAAGTAATAACTTACGAAAAACTACATTTTTAGTTCAGTTAAATAAAATTGACATTCTAAAATAATAAATAAAAAGATAATAAATATTATTAACGAAAACGTTTAAATCCCTAATTCTTAAACAAGTTTTTATTCATCAATTTAATGGTTTCCTAAAAAAATATTGCATTTAATTAACTCCTTCAATCTCGACGATTGAATAAAAATAGGTTATTATGATTTCTAATAAGCCGCTATGGTGAAATAGGTAGACACGCTGCTCTTAGGAAGCAGTGCTAGAGCATCTCGGTTCGAGTCCGAGTGGCGGCATGGCATCTTCTAAAAGAGTAAGTCCTATAATGAATTCAATTCCCGATTTCAATTCCTATAATTGCGGGACCCCCTTTTAATAATTTTTATGATATTTTCAACTTTAGAGCATATATTAACTCATATATCCTTTTCTATCGTTTCAATTGTAATTACAATTCATTTGATAACTTTATTAGTCGATGAAATCGTAGGACTATATGATTCGTCAGAAAAGGGTATGATAGTTACTTTTTTCTGCATAACAGGATTATTAGTTACTCGTTGGGTGTATTTGGGGCATTTACCATTAAGC